GCGTTGATGAAACCCTCTTCCTCTTGTAGAGAATGAGCCACGACCACGGTAGTTACCAAACCGAGAATAGGACTGTCATACGAGTATACCAGAGGCTGAAGGTATTGAGTGATGATCCTTCCTCAACCCTAAGCTAGGCGAATCAATAACAAAGCAAGACTACTTTCCATCAGTACGGGGTACGCCATAAACGAAGTCAGAAGGTTGTCAATCAAATATGGTACGCGATGCTTGTCCAAATAAAAAACGATCCCTTAAAAGTGAGTTAGAAAGGTAAGAGTCTTGTACCTAGTAGAACTTCTAATAACTAATAAAAGCTATTTTCTCAGAAGCGAGAGCGCACCTCTCGCAACAAGTGCTCGAGTCACTCCGCACCTCGAGAAACAAGTCTCAGGAAGTGAGTGAGTTATAGTATTACAGGAGCTAATAGCTTCAGCAGAGAAATAAGCACAGGAAATACTGGTGGGAATCTCACCTCCAAGCCTTTCATGGGCCCGCGTTGAAATACCCAACAAAAATCCAAAGATCATTGATAGCAGAATGAAGAAACTGAAGATCCTGCTATAAAGATCTCCTCATAATGTAATGAAATTATTATAAGAAATAAAATGAAAGCGCAGCTAACATTATCCAGGAACAAGGAACAGGTGATGGATTGAGCAGTAATAAAGGTAATGGTTGGAAGCTGATGGATGGCCGAGTAAAGAACCCAGATATTAGAAGGGAGACCGTTACAGTGGTTCAAGGTAGCTAAATTCATGTTTCGCGAATCATAGAAAAGAAAGAAGAAGGGATATTGGAAAAAAGAAGTCATGGATTTAGCAATACAAAGAGGTTCAGCTGTTTCCAAATACGGCGGATCTGGTGATAAAGGCCAAGGGCGTGCTCTTCTATTTCAGGAAGAACAGAAACGAAAAAGCTCTCTTTGCGTACTATGGATCTCTTACGTGCGATATTCCTTGCTTTGACTTTGACGAGCAGCATCCAGTACATTCACCCCGGCTGGGCAGTAGCGCCAAGAAGAACTTCAAGCTAAGAGCGAAGAGAAGGTAATGATTTCGCTCAGTAGAAGGTCACCTACATGGATATTGAGGCTATAAGCCGCAGGTAAGATATAGTTCACAAGTCGAAGGGGAATCTTGAATCAAATGTCGATTCATCTTAATTGTACGTCAATTCTAATTCAATTTGTTCTAAACTTCCTCGGGGCTAAAGCCTCGTGATTCAATTATGGCTCTTTGCTGCTATTAAGGTGATAGTATCTGCTTAGCCCATAGTAATAAGATGGTAGTGACCGCTTATCCTAAGTCTTCCGCTGGCATGGGTGTAACTGTCCTTCCAGAGTACCTCAAACAGTCCTCTTACGAAGCCTATTCCCGGCCTTACTCTGCATTCTTTCTTTCTGGTTGTACTAAGCAGGAGCGTTCCCCCTTACTGGCTAGGCGGCTAGTAGATGCTTGGCTTTCATTCCATTCTGATGATAAATGAACAAAGAGGTGTCGGACTGGGCATATAAGCAGCTATCAGAAATTTCACTCATGATATCAGGCGCGAGGAGCCTGTTTAAGACCATAGATTGCTTTTCGAAACCTGCACACATGAGAAGAGAAGAAAAATGAGTATCGACCGGGAGGTTGAGACATGACTCTTTTCGGTTAAGTGACCCTGTAGAAAAGCGTTGTTGACATCCAATTGACGAAGAGTCCAGCCATGGTATAGAGTAATACTCAAAGACGAATAGTGATAGGCTTAACCACAGGGCTTAATCTATCAAAATAATCAATCCCAGGCCGCTGATTCCTGTCTAAAACACGAGAGAACCTTGCCTTGTGGGTGTCCGATGCCGACCCCGTTGTGCTGTGCGTCTTGTCTTTCCCAACGAAAGTGATGCCGATTCAGCGTGTGTGGCCTGATGCGGTTCAGCCTACCAATTAGTGGGGCAAGGAGATATGGTTTCCTTAGATTGAGAATACCTCCCTTCCTTAGGCATAAGCATGTCATGTATATGTACACAAGGGGAATAGCAACTAAAGCTCAATAGCACCTTAGTGAACTACAAGGGCTCTACCGCTCGGGTCCCTCAACCGAGAGCCCCTCCTCGCTACGATCCACCCTTTCTCTAGCCCTCTACTCAACCGCTTTAGCTGGCCCGCTTCTGAATGATCAGAAGTAGCAGATTCAATCTGTGAATCCCGTCTAGAGCTCCTCACACTGTCCGCATCATCATCAACGGCAAGCGGATCAGATTTTAAGAGCTTCAAAATACATACAATACCCTAAGGAGTGAGGGATGTACCTTTTGGAAAGGGACTGACTGAACGGAATCAATGACTTACATTAACATTGCTCTTAAAAGAAGTCGAATTCCCTTCATTCAGAGCATAATTAATCTAGTCACTGATTTGAGTTATATAGTTATTCATGTTTGTTGTTCGTTGGACCTTTTTTGAAAGGCTTTGTTAATGCTTATCGAGTTATGATATAAGAAAGGGGGACGACTGAGGAAATGCCATGCTAAGGCCTATTTCCCTGCTGTTTCAACTTCTTTCTATAGCGATTGGACACAAGTTTTTCTCAAGTTAATGCAACTCCGTTTCAATTCCATAATTTGACTCAAACTACATGTCAATCCCCCAGTCCACTATAGGGGAGAGTTCACTCCAGTTAGGGGGTATTACCAGCGGCTTCGACCACATCCTATCCTCTCTAGCTACTGGCTTCTGTGGGGAGGGCAAACTTCTATATTTCCCTGCTAGTGCACTACTTCCTTTTCTTTCAGAACAGAGACGGAGCCCTGCTTTAAATTGACAGAGGAGTTATTGGACGCCGGGTACATCCAGCCATCCAAAGCACCTTATGAAGCCCCAGTGTTGTTCCAGAAGAAGCGGGAGCCTACGTCTATGCATCGACTAACCTATATCTAAACAAGGTTACCCTCAAGAATAAGTACCTGATTCTGCGCGTAGAAGACCCATTCGATCCGTTGGGAGATGCAAGCTTCTTCACCAAGTTGGATCTAAAGCCGGGGTACTACCAGGTGCGCATCGCCGAGGGTAATGAACCAAAGAGGAGTATACTTTATGAATGGGAAAGCAGTCATCAAGCCAGATGCGGATGAAATTCTAACTGCTGCGCTTACGCCTTTTGATTAGACAACTCCTAGTGCCAAGCTAACTAACTAGGATTCGTTCAAAGGATTCGTGAAAACAGAAAGAAGAGCTAGCGACTCTGACGAATCTAATGTTGCCCGCGTTGAGGCGAAAAGAAAGGCGGATTCCCTATATAAGTGAATTTGTTCTTCAATCGATTCATCTCGGCCTTAGACTGCTACGGTTAGCTCTTGCCCCGAGCACCTGGACTGGCTATCTCGAAAGAAATGCTTTCATATCATAGCTGCTGACTTGGCTTTGAAACTAGGAGCTGAAGGAACGGCTACTGATTTGGGACCTAAATCATTTCATCCGGAAGTGACTGCACTCGCCTAAGCCAAGGCCAAGCTACTTTCATAACCACCAGGAAAGCCTAGCTACTTGTTCGTTCCTCACCCTGTCCCTTACCTCTTACCGTGGGAAAAGCCGTTGATATTCGTAGATCGTTCGTTGATTCCCTTGCTTTTGGGCGATGATTCGATTCTTCTGGGCTTGTTGCCACTAAAGAAAGAGTTCTGCCTTCTAGCCAAGCCTTTGAGACCAAGTCAAGCTTCCCAGCAGTCAACCAAGAAAGAGTGTTTCTCCCCTACTGAAGAAATGGAAGTCAGTCTGCTTTCCTTCTTAGCTTTGTTCACATCTGCTCTTTCCAGGACTGGCTATCTCTCAATGTATTCACGCATCTCGAAATAGTGAAAAGAAGTAGTCCCTCCTCCCAGAGCTGAAATAGCTGGAAAAAAACTTCAACAGAGGTAATGCCGACTCTTCTACTTCCTGGTACTTTTGAATAAGGCAAGGCCTTTACCTATTCCCTATCACAACCACTTTCAGTAGAGGAACTTCCTCTCCTTTTAGTCGAGTTATAGCTTTCGCTTCTTCAGATCCTGATCCTTCATCAGAGGAGATCGCTTTACTTTTTTATAAGAGCCATTGGCAGGACCAAGAAACTCCCATTCAAGGCGCCAATCATTCATAAATAATTCTTATATATGATATGCAATTCGATGATTCAATTTCTTGTGGAAAAGACTAGCGCAATGGCTTAATGCATTTCATTGGCAGTTTGGTCCTAACAAATTATGCTTCTTGGGAGAGGAGAACTTCCACCAAGCAATATTTGAGTTGGCTAACCCAATGATTGAGCTAGCTTCTAATCCATTTCAATCTCATCTTACACAGCAGAAGTTGTGGATTCATACCTGGAAGCAGGCAATGCCGCCACATCTCCCCTGTGAAAGAAGGTTACGCAGCTGATTCGGTTAATCACATGTCAGAGGCATCTATCTAAATCGCACATGTCAGAACAAGACCTAGGGATCCGGTGGCACCAGGAGCGGGTAGCCGAGTTGAGATCATTCCGTTAAGACACAACCACTTTTACAGTAAACATGCATCCGCCCAGCGCCCCCTCCTTACGAATGGTTACGGGACTAGAGCGAGTCTCTTTTTCTTTGCAAGAATAGGTCTGAGCCTGATGACATTCCTGCTTTCCTTGCCATGTCCAACTAAAGTGAAAGTTAATCAACTGCAAGGAGGAATCGACCTTTTTCTACTATTCATTTGCGCCGGAAACCCCTTCATCATTTGCCCTGAACTGGTGAAAGGAATAGGAGGACTTTTCCCTCGGTGGAAGTAGGGATTTAAGCACAGTTGTGATTCCGCTTTCATGTCTTGGATTGAGCTTTCTCACTCTTTCTATGCCTCTTCCTTGTCGGCGTCCTTTGTTCGCTACTGCTTTAAAGAATGGGATGAGGCTACCTGATCGTCGAGTCGACTTCCATCAATCAATTGGATTGGATCTTATTATCCCATGGTCATAAATCTGATTCTTCACCCAGTGGGAACAGTCTTCAT